GAAAATATACCGGATTGGTTGAGTCGAATTGAAGTTGTAAAGTCATCGATAACTAGTTAGTCAAAACAAGAATTCATTTTGACCAAACTGTCTAGTTTCCTTTGATTATTGCAGGGCATATCTCATTTCAAGATTTATCGACTGACTTGATCGGGATCCTATTTCCAGTCTACTTCATTTTTTTAGTTCAATTTTATTTAATTGCTTTAGTTAGTATAACTCTAGATGTTACACTTAGACAAATTTTCTTGTTTTCGCCCAGGATTCTTCCTAACGAAAGCAAATAGAATTATTATTTTGTGTTTAAGAATTTCGAATTTATTATTCTTTTGATTATTTTAATTTTCTTTCTCAAAATGTGAGTTCGATATTTTGATTTTTGCATTTTTTAGGAATAGAGTCGGGGTTTTTTTCTTAGTAATTTAGAATAGAACAAGTATTCAAATGTACGAGAATGGGTAGGTATTTCCATCTCAGGATTTCGAATATCTTAATCTTAGTGTTGGTATATTCCGTTTATTAGATCTGGGTGGGGTTTTCTCTTGATTGAATACAGAAAAAGAAGACCACCCCCCCTTTTTGTTTTGGTCTGCTTCGCCGGGTATTGGTAAGGTATACCAAAGAAAAGGAGTATCGCTGGCTTAACCCCTTGATTGTGGGCAGGAAAATTCATAGAGAATTTCCCTCTGATGATTAATGACTAAGGTTTGTTTGGAAAAAAATGGATTCGATCCCTTGAAATCCGTTTTTTGGATTTTCTGTTCTGCTTTAAATGATTCCCGTGAGTTAGTTTTTAGGACAAATTTGGTTTCGATGAACCAACCGGTCAGTTACAAGCAACAAACAAGAATGAAGAAATCAAAATTATACAATTTTTGATTTCAAATGAAAATATGAATTTTATTCATTTTTTTTATAGGGCTTTAGGGCTATACGGACTCGAACCGTAGACCTTCTCGGTAAAACAGACCAAACTTATTATTATCAAAATGATATGAACTGTTTCAAAGACCCAACATGCATTTTTTTTGCATTGGGCTCTTTCATTAACTGATAGAAATATCAGCCAATCCGCCATATTTTTTTCTTGACAGAAAAAATAAGGAGATGGCTCCATGTGCTCTGATTCATTATTTGGGATTCTAATTCAGGAGCACTACCAAAGTGTTTCAAAGGTGAAGTTATTTTGACGTAGGTCTGCCTTTGGCCTCGAATTTGAAGTTAAATGAAGTCTCTATCGTTCGGCTTAAAAAATCCAATATGAAACTTCATACACCTTCAAGTTCATAGGACGAAAAGAGATTTTTTGAGGGCCTTATACTCATTATGCCTGGCATTGACGGGTATTCACCTTATCAATATCTCAAGATGGGGCCTGTTTGGTACCTAAAAGGGCACTCAAATAGGACCGAACCTCTCGTCAGGCTATTGTTCTCTTAAAGTTATTATAGAGTAAGACGTCGATTTCTCAATAAGATCCATTTTTTGGATTGTATGGTGGATTCCCCTGAAAAAACATTGGCGCGCGTGTAAACGAGGTGCTCTACCAACTGAGCTATAGCCCTTAGTGCTTGTGATGCATATTTTATCATGTATATAATTTGTTGTCAAGATTAATATTCTATGATTCAACATCCTCAATTTTTGAGTGGTATTGGTTCGATTATTATTGCTTATAAAGAATATGATATTTATAATCCATCGACGGGATGGGTTCCATTTGGTTCTTTTGGGGATGATAAATGACCTACTTAACTCAGTGGTTAGAGTATTGCTTTCATACGGCGGGAGTCATTGGTTCAAATCCAATAGTAGGTAGAACTTATTAGATACCGGAGTCAATGGTATCTAATAAGTTTTTTGCCCCACCCTTTTCTCTTTTTATAGATTTTGTATTTTTATTTATTTCATTTTTGAATTGCGTTGTATCAAAATTGGATTCTGCTTGATTGGATTCTGTCGAGTGAATGCAATCAAAATAGGGTTTAGAAACTCTTTTGATTATTTGAACACACCAACTAGTTATGAAATTGCACTGACAGCCTCGACTCTTGTCCTAGCTCGTCGGAGAGCTAGATTTGCCTCAATTATTTGTCTCTTTCCTTCAGCTTTTCTCAAACTAGCTTCTGCTATTTCAAGAGTTTCCTGAGCTTCTTGTGGATCAATATCACTACCCTTTTCCGCATCATTTACTAAAACAGTGATCTCATTATTGCCTATTCTAGCAAAACCGCCCATCAGAGCCATCGTTAACCATTGGTCCTTAAGGCGTATTCTCAAAATCCCTATATCTACAGCTGTAGCAATAGGAGCATGATTCGGTAATACGCCAATTTGGCCACTATTTGTAGATAAAATGATTTCTTTCACTTCTGAATCCCAAACAATTCGATTAGGGGTCAGTACACAAAGATTTAAAGTCATTTCTTCAAATTGCTCTCCATTTCTAAGTTGATAGCCTTCGCGGTAGCTTCATCGATATTACCTACTAAATAAAAGG